TCTTTAACGATAACCTCGGCTCTATTTATTGGTCTGAGCAAAATACGACTTATCTGAAATGAGTATTTGAAATGCGCAATTCATAAAAAGAAATCTTTCGATAGGATTCTGTGTAAATTGCCAATTCTTTGTCATTGAGATTCGTGGTAATTCGAATTAATATTTAGATATAGATATTACCTCCTTTTTCTCCTTTCAAACAAATTGAAATGATTGAAGTTTTTCTATTTGGAATCGTGTTAGGTCTAATTCCTGTTACTTTGGCTGGATTATTCGTAACTGCCTATTTACAATATAGGCGGGGTGATCAGTCGGACCTTTGATTAATTATTATCTCTTTTTTTGATTGACCTCCTACTTTCTTTAATAGAAGGGAGGTCAAATTAGGATTCCGGTTCAAGTTAGTGAAGCTCTTTCAGTCTAATTCGATCTAAGAATAATTAAGGACGAACTCACGCTCTGTAGGATTTGAACCTACGACATCGGGTTTTGGAGACCCGCGTTCTACCGAACTGAACTAAGAGCGCTTTCTTATCAGAAAAGCGAAGACTGTAAAGACACTTTTTTTAACCCCAATACATCTTTGAATGAATTAGATATGTTCAATTTGAATAGATCTGAATTACTCCCTCGTTACTGCTCAACGGAGAAGTAATAGGTAGGGATGACAGGATTTGAACCCGTGACATTTTGTACCCAAAACAAACGCGCTACCAAGCTGCGCTACATCCCTTCAATTGGTCTACAGTGTCATTGTAGAGAATTCCTGTCTTGTTTTCCACATCGTTATTTCCGCCATTTATATATATAATTTAGATGGACATTTCGTCTTTTTGGTCCCATTTACCATATAATAATAGTAAAAGACTTCTATTTATACATATGAAATATTTATACATATGAAATACGGAACGGAACCTGGTGTAAAACTAAATGAGTGGTTTTCGGGAATGCTCGGGAAGAAGGGTATGTTTTTTTATGTTTTAAGAAAAAAAATCTTATTCACCGGATAGTTGTACATTTCAATTTGAATTGGGGATCCCGTGTAGAATTATAAGCGGTCCTTAACTCCATATGCATCTGATCATATATGTATTACCATTTTATATTACAATAAAAAAATATATTACAATAAAAAAAGGAAAGAGGTTTTTCATTCAATGCGAGATCTAAAAACATATCTCTCCGTGGCGCCGGTATTAAGTACTCTATGGTTCGGGTCTTTAGCAGGTCTATTGATAGAGATTAATCGTTTTTTCCCAGATGCGTTGACATTCCCCTTTTTTTGATTCTAGTTATTGACACGGTAACAAATAACGAAGATTCGAGATAAAATTAAATATTTGTGACTAATCCTTCGCCCCCCCCCTTTTTCTTTTTTCCCTTTTTCTTTTTAGAATAAGGGAGGAAAGAGAAAAAGGGAAAAAAGAAAAAGTGGATTCAACAGCTGCGAGACTTGGGTTCAAATTTGAATTAAATAGTGATGGAGGTAGAATAAACAATGTGGGGTCTAGGTCTAGGGCAAGACTCTTATACAAGATACTTAAATGTAAATGAAATACTGTGATTTGAAATAAAGTTTAGAAATCATTATATTATATAATATTATTTACTATATTTATTGCATTGCATCGAAATTTTTCATAATTGGATTTCAAGTTAGTAACTTCTATTTTTCCTTCCTTTCTTCTTCTTCGTTTCGGATCGAAAATAGAAGAGTTGAGTAAATCAAAAATCCAAAGGGGGTTCATGGCCAAGGGGAAAGATGTCCGAATAACGGTTATTTTGGAATGTACTAGTTGTGTTCGAAACGGTGTTAATAAGGTATCAACGGGTATTTCCAGATATATTACTCAAAAGAACCGGCACAACACGCCTAATCGATTGGAATTGAGAAAATTCTGTCCATATTGTTACAAACATACGATTCATGGGGAGATAAAGAAATAGATCGAATCGGGCACCTGTATGTAACCCTTCCTTGGAAGGGGAAAAAATGACATTATATATATAACATAGTTAAATAGAAACGTTAAATATAAACAAACCAAATCCTATTTATTCTAATTCATTTTAGATCCGACCGAAATAGGATTTTCGGGATAAGGGATAAACTAAACAAACCATGGATAAATCCAAGCGACCTTTTCTTAAATCCAAGCGATCTTTTCGTAGGCGTTTGCCCCCGATCCAATCGGGGGATCGAATTGATTATAGAAACATGAGTTTAATTAGTCGCTTTATTAGTGAACAAGGAAAAATATTATCTAGACGGGTGAATAGATTGACCTTGAAACAACAACGATTAATTACTATTGCTATAAAACAAGCTCGTATTTTATCTTTGTTACCTTTTCTTAATAATGAGAAACAATTTGAAAGAACCGAGTCGACCGCCAGAACGGCAGGTCTTCGAGCCAGAAATAAATAGGCTTACTCTTTCGTCACTTGAATCAAAATTACAATCCGAACTCAAACGCGGATTGATGTTTTGTTCGAAAAAGAATCAAATCTAGATTTGATTATCGTGTCGTAAGAAAAAAAAAGAATTGGGTAAGAATTAATCTTTTTTTATTGAGTGTGTTCATTCATTTTGACTACTTTATTTATCATATCATTTTGACTCTACCCTCCCGGAGTTCATTCTCCGGGGAACTCCGTTTAAATTATTCCGGTGGATTCTTTCCAATCTACTTCTTTTATGATCTCATTGGAAATCATATAAAGACAATTTTTATTTGAGATAGCTAGTTGTGCAAGTATTTTACGATTAAGAAGGACCTGTTTCTTATACAAATCGTGTATAAATATACTATAACTATAGGATACCCCCATTTCACGAATTACTGCGTTTATTCGAGTGATCCACAAACGGCGAAAATGGATCTTTTGCCTACCCCTATCCCGATGAGACGAAACCAAAGCTTTTATTTTCTGTTGAGTAATTGTTCGAGTAAGTCTTGAATGAGCCCCTCGAAAGCTTGATGCAAATAAACGAATTTTTGTTCTACGTCTCCGAGCTATATATCCCCGTCTAATTCTGGTCATTGAATAAATGAAACTTTGACGAATAACTAATAGATTTCCTTTCTTTCAGTTATTCTTTTTCCCTTTCCTAGTCTATTAATAACAAAGCTTTTTTCCAATGTATAAATTAATAATTCCAATGGCTTTGGCTACTATAACCTTCCCGACCACTATTTTTCTTTTTTCTAGACATTTCACTTCGAAATAATCAAATTTATTCTACTAGGTAGCAAAATAGAGTAAATAAAAAAATAGAAATGGATAAAGAAATAGCGGCTTCCTTCGTTTATATGGTTACTTCTTAAACGGTGAGGTTTTCTCTATACACCGGAGCCTTTACTTCATTTAATCAATGTTATTGGTAACTTGTATAGTTCACATTCTTTGGCTCTACCCATGAATTATCCAGTAATAGGTCTTTCACGATGAGATCTACCTACACAGTAACGGTATTTAATTATGAAAGTTGGCTGGGTAGCTAACCCTGTTAGTCCGTTCTTGCAAGAGGGGACCTAATCTTTCTGTTTTGAAGTAAGATTTCCTCCGCTTAATGGATAACCATTTGCTACCAATGGAGAATTGCTTCTCATCTTAAATTGAGGTGATTGGATTTGCACCAATGGAAACCATAAATTTAATACACAATAGAATGGATAGATTCGCCTTTTTTAGATACTGAATTGACTGGACTTCTTTTTCTATTCTATCCTATTCGCCGGTACTGATCATTGATACTGGAAAAAGTTTTCTTTCTTTTGGCCCAGCTCATGATCTGAACGAGTCGCACATACACCCTAGTACATGTTCCTCGACGCTGCGGGCATCCCCGAAGCGCGGGGGATTTTGTGACATTTCTGATTGGCTGTCTTGTATTTCTAATAAGTTGTTTAATAGTTGGCATGTTGAATCATATAAATAAATAATGGGCTGGTTTAGATCGATCCTAACCGGATGATTATGAATTACTTCTATTTCATTTTCTAGTAAATTAGGCAAAAAGATAAAATGGGAAATCGAGGATTTACGCGAAACAGGTCTGGGCTATTTTCACTCAACCACCGCTACAAGATCAACAATTCCATAAGCTTGGGCTTCTGTTGCTGACATAAAAACATCTCTTTCCATGTCTTCCGAGACAATCCATAAGGGTTTGTCCGTTCTTTGTACATAAACTCTTGTGAGGGTTTCACGCAGTTTGAGCAGCTCTTCCGCTTCCAGGATAAATTCTCCCGTTTGTGCCTCATAAAAAGAACTAGCAGGTTGATGAATCATTACCCTGATGGTATAACAAAAAGGAGTTCTCTATTTTGCATGATGAAGAGAAAAGAAAGATAAAGAAGAAAAAAAAAGACAGAATTGAACAACCGTACGGGCATCTTTTGTGCATTGCATACGGCTCTATAATCAAATTGACCTTTACCCAAAGAAAGAGAAAAATAGGATCTATCAGACCCAGATCGGTAAATGATCAAATTACCACCCTTCCCTTCGTAGGAGTTCAAAAATACTATGATGGTTCCGTTGCTTTCTATATTTATTATATTATTTGGTTTGTCTGTGATTCAGCAATCCCAAAGTTGCTTTTTGTCAAATAAGGAAAAAATAATTTTTTTTTGATTTTATTTTCGCGAACTCTTTCAGAACATAACTATTGTTAAGAGCCCCCCGGTGTGAAAATAAAAAAGTTTGTGACGCTGAACTGGAATCCCCAATAGAAAAATAGGAAATACCTCTTATCTCATACTACTCTCTCGATACATAATCTAATGTTTTGAAAAAAAAAAAGAAAAAGTTTTTTATTTTGCTATCGAATTCAAAGTGCCATGCTATTATTACTTAATATTCATATGGCGAAGGCATAGTCTTATTTTTTCTCTCAAATAAAAACCTCATTGGCGCCAAGCATGAGGGAATGCTAGACGTTTGGTAATTTCTCCTCCGGCCAAGATAAAAGATCCCATTGAAGCGGCTAA